GCATGAAGATAATCAATTCGGTCGTTGTGGTCGGACTCTATTATGGATTTCTGACCACATTCTCCATAGGACCCTCCTATCTCTTTCTTCTCCGAGCTCACGTTATGGAAGAAGGAGAAGAAGGAGCCGAGAAGAGGGTATCAGCAACAACTGGTTTTATTACGGGACAGCTCATAATGTTCATATCGATCTATTATGCGCCTCTGCATCTAGCACTGGGTAGACCTCATACAATAACTGTCCTAGCTCTACCGTATCTTTTGTTTCATTTCTTCTGCAATAATCACAAAAACTTCTTTTATTATGGATCTACTACCAGAAATTCAATGCGTAATCTCAGCATTCAATGTGTATTCCTGAATAATCTCATTTTTCAATTATTGAATCATTTCATTTTACCAAGTTCAATGTTAGCGAGATTAGTCAACATTTTTATGTTTCGATGCAACAGCAAGATTTTATTTGTAACAAGTAGTTTTGTTGGTTGGATAATTGGTCACATTTTATTCATGAAATGGATTGGATTGCTATTACAAGGTCAAGACTGAATTAACGACTTAAAGAATACTTAAAGATTCAAAAAGTAATAAATTAATAAAAAGATTGATACATAAGAAAAATAAAAGAACAAATAAGAAGAAATGCGTCCACCCCCTACAGATTTAATAACCTCTGCTACAAAGAAACTCATAAAACCAACTCCGTTTGGAATTCCATCAATTATTCGTCTATCAAAAAAATGAGTGAATTCGGCCAATTTTCTCATCCCTGCAGTCAAGAATGTTCCATAAAAAGTATCTATGTAACCCCGATTATATGACCAATCATATATAGCATTTTTCATTTTGTCAGAAAAAATTCGCTTAGGACCCATTTTAACAAATGAATTAATTAAGTCCAAATTTTGAAAAGATGAATAAACAGGTTTATATAAAAAGAATGCTATAAATATTCCGAAAAAGGCTATACTGACTGAAAAAACTGCATCTTTACAAAATTCATACCAATCTATTGAATTGTTTGAATTTTTATGTAAAAGATTTATAGATGGGGTTAACCATTTGGATAATATATCCACATCTTGATTGAAAGGAATTCCTAAGAATCCAACAAACAAAGTAAATAGAATTAATATAAGTATTGGGAATAACATCGTATTATCGGATTCATAAGGATAAAAAGAAGTCTTGGTATTGCCAAAATTCGAAATAGAAAGAAAGGGTTGGATTAGATTTCTTACACTTTCATCCATTTTATATGCTTTATTTGAAAAAAAAGAAGGACGTCTATTCTTCTTCATTTTTAATAATTTTACCAAACGAAAGTTTTTGTTACTTATTTTTGAACCTTCTTTACCCCATAGAGATATTGAATCCAAGGGGGTATTCCTTTTTCCACTGTAATTTTGAAAATGAACGTTTAAATGTCCTTCAAAAGTAAGTAAATAGATCCGACACATATAAAATGCGGTTAATCCCGCCGTGGACCAAGCTATTATTGCAAAAATAGGTGAATACAACCAACTATCATTAAGAATTTCATCTTTGGACCAAAAACAAGCAAGGGGTGGAATACCACAAAGAGAAAGTGTACCTAATAAAAAAGAATTTTTAGTAATTGGTACATGTTTTGTTAAACCTCCCATAAGCACCATATTCTGACTTTTTTTTGGACAATATCCAACAAGAGTTTCCATTGAGTGAATAACGGATCCCGATCCTAAAAACAATAATGCTTTAGAGTAAGCATGAGTAATCAAATGAAATAAAGCACTGCGATAAGACCCCATACCTAAAGCTAACATCATATAACCCAATTGAGACATTGTGGAATAGGCTAAACCCCTCTTAATGTCTTTTTGAGCAAGAGCTAAAGTAGCTCCGAAAAAAACTGTTATTATCCCTATCAAAGAGATAAAATTCATTATGCGGGGTATGACTATGAAAAGAGGCATAAGTCGAGCTACAAGAAAAATTCCCGCAGCTACCATCGTAGCAGCATGTATAAGGGCCGAAATAGGAGTCGGCCCTTCCATTGCATCAGGTAACCATACATGAAGGGGAAATTGTGCAGATTTAGCAATCGCGCCGGCAAATAATAGAACAGCGCACAAAGTAACAAACACAAAATTGACTTCATTATTAGAAATCAAGTTATTAAATATTTGGAATAAATCACGAAATTCGAAACTCCCCGTTATCCAATAAAAACCCAAAATGCCTAATAATAAACCAAAATCACCAACACGATTAGTTACAAATGCTTTTTGACAAGCCTTTGCTGCAACAGGTCGTGTGAACCAAAATCCTATTAATAGATACGAACACATTCCAACCAATTCCCAAAAAATATAAATTTGTATCAAATTTGAACTAGTAACTAATCCCAACATGGAAGTACTGAAAAAACTCATATAAGCAAAAAATCTCAAGTATCCGTGATCATGAGACATATAATTATCACTATAAATAAGAACCATAATTCCAACAGTAGTGATTAATATTGACATAATAGAAGTAAGTGGATCGATCAAGTATCCGAATTCTAAAGAAAAATCATTATTGATAATCCAAGACCATACATATTGATAGACAGAACTACTATTTATTTGCTGAATAGACAGATTGATAGAAAAAATCATGACTATACTTAACAATAAAACACTCTGAAAAGCCCACATACGACGAAGACTTTTTGTTGCCGTCGGGAAAAGAAGAAGTCCTAGCCCTATTAACATAGGAACTGGAAGTGGAAGAAAAGGTATTATCCACGCGTATTGATATGTCTGTTCCATAAAAAAAAAATTTTTATTCTTAATTTTATTCTTAATTAATTGTTTCCGATTCACCGGATCTTGCCTATTTCGAAAAAAGTTAATAAAAAATCAATATATGCACTAACTTATTGAATCATTTTATATTAGTATTTATTCTGAGTCTTTTTAAAATCGTTCAAATATTCAAAAAAAGAAGTTATAATTGGTCAACTGATATGACCAAGTGACATATAAAAACGAATACTTCTATATAGTAAAAAAAAATAGAGCAAGGATCAAAATTTCGGCTAAAAAGAGTACTTTATCCTGATATGAATTATAGGATTAACTAAGGGCATCGGTCTAATGAAATAAAAACTCTTGATTTTAGTTAGTTTATTCCAACTCATTAACTAATTCATTATGGGATTGATTTTTTTCCATTTCAATCAAAACAATTTTTTAGAAGATTATAGATCTAAAATGAACTTTTTTGATCGATAAAGAATAAAAAATGACTGCGATATTTTTTATGAAACCACGTATCCTTTAACAGATTTATTAATAGTCTCGTTCAAATTTTCAAATAGAAGGTGTATTGTTTTCTCAAGTTTGACTAAAAAAAGACTCAATTTTTTAGTCAAAAGTTTATAATCCTTTGTTATAATCCTTTGAGAGATTTTATTCTATGTAAATAAAGTATAGAATAAGGTAAATAAAGTATAGAATAAGGTAAATAAAGTATAGAATGAGTAAAACTAAGGGTCTTTTAGGTTCTTTATTTATTTTATTAAGTTTGATTTAGTAGATTATAAAGAGATAACTTTGAGAGATAAACAACGAGAACTAAAAGTTCCAAACCAAAATGTTTGGTTTTACTACTAGCGTATGGAATCAAAATTTTGTTATTTTGAGTTATTTTTTATACAATTTTCACCGATCTTTGACATATCTAAATCTAAATTTCTTTTTTATGAAGAGAATCTTATTTAGACAAAATATATATATAGATAATGAATAAGAAAAAAGAATTCGTAAAAAAGAATTCGTTTTCAACAATAGATGTCTTTCACATCCAACTATAACAACGAGTAACTTTTAAATGGCAGTTCCAAAAAAACGTACTTCGATATCAAAAAAGCGTATTCGTAAAAATATTTGGAAAAGGAAAGGATATGGGGCGTCGTTAAAAGCTTTGTCATTAGGGAAATCTCTTTCTACCGGTAATTCAAAAAGTTTTTTTGTACGACAAACAAATAAGTCCTAAAATATAAGTCCTAAAATATCGGAATAATCAGAATGGATTTTACTAAAAATCAAAAAAAGTCTCATTAATTTCTTTATATCAAAGTTAATCTAAAATGAACAATTGGCAGTCCCTATTCTAATTTCTAATCAATATGAAATATACCCTTCATTTTAGAAAAGAATTCTTCTTTTTTCGGAAAAAAAAGAATCAAGAAAAAAATACAAAATTTTTTCTTGATTTTTAGTATATTTTCACTCAAATTTTGGTGGTGGGGAGTCTTCTTTTCCCCATCGACCTTTACAATTACAAAAATGAAAAAATTTTCTGTTTTTCGGTAAGGCCAGATATAAGATTTTTAGTTCAAATTAATGACGTGTTGAAACTAATTCATTCCATGTTAAAAATTTTTGAATAACTTTCTGACTTCTTAATTTATTTATTTCTTAATTTTTTTATTATATGTTAATTTATTTGCTATATGAATATGGAATGAGTTTTCTATATATCGATATCTCCAATTTTCAGCCCAATCAATAAAAGAACTTAATTTTTGCAATATTTTGTACAAAATATGTGTCAATTTGGAGTAATCTAAAATAGACATATTTTCAATTCATTGAAAATTTTATTTTTTGTTTCAAATTTATGAAATCAGATAAACCATAAAGAATGACAAAAAAAGTAAATAAAAGTCAATAAAATGAAACTAATGAACCTTCAAATTGATTTTTGAACTCATTTTTTTATCAATTTGAATCTTTACTAATTGAATCTTTACTAAAAAAACTGATTTGACTAAAAAAACTGATTCGGTTGAATTCACTTGTTCAATCTCGACGATTGAATATAAATAGGCTATTATGAGTTCGAGCAAGCCGCTATGGTGAAATCGGTAGACACGCTGCTCTTAGGAAGCAGTGCTAGAGCATCTCGGTTCGAGTCCGAGTGGCGGCATGCCATCTTCTAAAAGATATCCAATAGATCCTATAATAAAAA